AGTAATTAATTGTGACACGTTCACTAAAAAAAAATCCTTTTGTAGCAAATCATTTATTAAGAAAAATAAATAAACTTAACACAAAAGCAGAAAAGGAAATAATAATAACTTGGTCTCGAGCGTCTACCATTATACCTACAATGATCGGGCATACTATTGCTATCCATAATGGAAAGGAGCATTTGCCTATTTATATAACAGATCGTATGGTAGGACATAAATTGGGAGAATTTTCACCGACTCTAAATTTCCGGGGGCATGCGAAAAATGATAATAGATCTCGGCGCTAAGTTAATAATTTATTAATTCTAATTAATAAATAATCAAAAATCAAAATAATAAAAGTGAATATAGATGCTTATCGTTTATTAATGAGAGGTGAACCTTATAATTATGGAGAAAAAGAACAGAAAGCCGAACCAATATACAGAAGTAGCCGCTTCAGGCCAACATATATGCATTTCTGCTCACAAAGCGAGAAGAGTAATTGATCAAATTCGTGGGCGTTCCTATGAAGAAACACTTATGATACTAGAACTCATGCCTTATCGAGCATGTTATGACATTTTAAAATTGGTTTATTCTGCAGCAGCAAACGCTAATCACAATAAAGGTTTAAATGAAACAAGTTTAATCATTAGTAAAGCTGAAGTCAACGAGGGCACGACTGTGAAAAAATTAAAACCCCGGGCTCGAGGGCGGGGTTATCCGATAAGAAGATCCACCTGTCATATAACTATTGTGTTGAAAGATATATCTGTAGATGAACAACTAGAAAAAGATAAAAGGACAAAAGAGCGGAGGAATATTTAAAGAAAGGAAAGAATATTCTCTATTAGAAAAACTACAAATACGCTATATTATGTTATGCTTAAAAAAACCCGAACGGATAAAAAAAAACACACCGATATGACGTTTCACGATATATATAGTAGTGGGGGACTATGGGACAAAAAATAAATCCACTTGGTTTCAGACTTGGTGCAACCCAAAGTCATCATTCTCTTTGGTTTGCACAACCAAAAAATTATTCCGAGGATCTACAAGAAGATCAAAAAATACGAGATTGTATCAAAAATTATGTACAAAAAAATCTGAAAATATCCTCTAATGTCGAGGGAATTGCACGTATAGAGATTCAAAAAAGAATCGATTTGATTCAAGTCATAATCTATATGGGATTCCCCAAGTTATTAATAGAAGACAGGACTCGCAAAATCGAAGAATTACAGTTCAATGTACAAAAAGAACTCAATTGTGTAAACCGAAAACTCAACATTGCTATTACAAGAATTGTAAACCCTTATGGGCACCCCAATATTCTTGCGGAATTTATAGCCGGACAATTAAAAAATAGAGTTTCATTTCGCAAAGCAATGAAAAAGGCTATTGAATTAACTGAGCAGGCAGGTACAAAAGGAATTCAAGTACAAATTGCAGGGCGTATCGACGGAAAAGAAATTGCACGTGTCGAATGGATCAGAGAAGGTAGGGTTCCTCTACAAACCATTCGAGCCAAAATAGATTATTGTTCCTACGCAGTTCGAACTATCTATGGGGTATTAGGTATCAAAATTTGGATATTTGTAGACGAAGAATAATAAGCATTTACTTGACTTGTATTTAGTTCTATTTCTATTTAGTGATAAAAAAAATGAACAATTCTATAAGGTTGAATAAAAATTCGATTAATCATTTGATATAATTGCTATGCTTAGTGTGTGACTCGTTGGTTTTTTTAAGATTAGGATTCAAAAAAAATGGAAAAACCCGTAATACGAACTAATAACTATAGAACTAATAACCAACTCATCGCTTCGCATTATCTGGATATAAAGAAAGAGCCAGTCAAAATATGATATAGATATATAAGTCATATCTTTGTAGCAACTGAAATCTTTTTGCATAAACAAAAAAGAAAAACCAATCCGATTATGAGTTGTAAAGCAAGAAAAGTATACAGATAAATGGAAAGGTGAGAGAAAGATAGAACAAGAATATCAACGATATATGATTCCAATATGTACGGTCTATGAGTCATCTCATAAAAAGGAATGTAATAAAGCATCAAGACTGATTGATCCCTAATTAGACATTAGACAAATACGTGGATAGAACCACAAATCAAGAGCCCCGAGCCAATAAAGACTGAGAGGGTTGACTCAAAAACAAGTTTCATTAGGGGCTCCATTGTAGAATTCAGACCTAATCATTATTCGAGAGGTGGTGGGAACGACAGAACCTGTGAATGCATAAGATTCTATTGAAAACGAATCCTAATGATTCAGTGGGTAGGATGGCGGAACGAACCAGAATCGTTTTTTTTGAAAGGTCATGTCATAGACTAATCTTACAACTGAATGTTGAAAGAGTAAATATTCGCCCGCGAATTTTTTTTTTAGAAATTTGAGTAAATTCGATATGATAATAAAAAGCAAAATAAAGATTCATTATAACATTCATTATACCTAAATGACATTATCTATAAATAGAATATGCGGTTAATTATATATCAAAAGAAAAAAATTATTAAATGAAATTTCAAAGAATCCCCCGATTCAGTATATTATTCACCATGTATTTTATTTTTAATCGTTTAATTCGCGAGGAGCTGGATGAGAAGAAATTCTCATGTCCGGTTCTGTAGTAGAGATGGGTAGAATTGATAAACAACCATCAACTATAACCCCAAAAGAACCAGATTCCGTAAACAACATAGAGGAAGAATGAAAGGAATGTCTTATCGAGGTAATCGTATTTGCTTTGGTAGATATGCTCTTCAAGCACTTGAACCCGCTTGGATCACGTCTAGACAAATAGAAGCGGGGCGGCGAGCAATGACACGAAATGCACGCCGCGGTGGAAAAATCTGGGTACGTATATTTCCAGACAAACCAGTTACAGTAAGACCTACAGAAACACGTATGGGTTCGGGGAAAGGATCTCCCGAATATTGGGTAGCTGTTGTTAAACCCGGCAGAATACTTTATGAAATGAGCGGAGTGGCAGAAAATATAGCCAGAAGGGCTATTTCAATAGCGGCATCAAAAATGCCTATACGAACTCAATTCATTCTTTCGGTATAGGATAGGAATGTAGAACAAAAGGAAAGAATTTTTTTGATAAAAAACAATTGTAGGTTTCTTGTTTTGTTTTGAACAAACAATATTTCTTTTTTTTTTTCACCCTTTACATTGAAAAAGACAAAACCAATAAAAAAAGATATGATTCAACCTCAAACCCATTTGAACGTAGCGGATAACAGCGGGGCCCGAGAATTGATGTGTATTCGAATCATAGGAGCTAGTAATCGACGATATGCTCATATTGGTGACGTTATTGTTGCTGTAATCAAAGAAGCAGTACCAAATACACCTCTAGAAAGATCAGAAGTGATCCGAGCTGTAATTGTACGTACTTGTAAAGAACTCAAACGCGACAACGGTATGATAATACGATATGATGACAATGCTGCAGTTGTTATTGATCAAGAAGGAAATCCAAAGGGAACCCGAATTTTTGGCGCGATCCCCCGGGAATTAAGACAGTTAAATTTCACTAAAATAGTTTCATTAGCACCTGAAGTATTATAAGGGAATACCGTGATATAGTTTATAGTATTTGAATGAAATGGATTAATTTAAATTAAATTAAATTAGTAGATTGTTTGTATATCACGCATATACCTTTTTAAATTCATAAATATTTATGAATTCAGAAAAAAAGAAATAGAGCATGTTGATTATATCCAAATTCGGGGGCAACAATAATCTTAGTTTATCATGAGTAAAGACACTATTGCTGACATAATAACCTCTATACGAAATGCTGACATGAATGAAAAAAGAACAGTTCGAATACCATCTACTAACATGACTGAAAATATTGTTAAAATCCTTTTACGAGAAGGTTTTATTGAAAACGTGAGAAAACATCAGGAAAGCAATAAATATTTTTTGGTTTTAACCCTACGACATAGGAGAAATAGGAAAGGATCGTATAGAACTGTTTTAAATTTAAAACGGATCAGCCGACCCGGCCTACGAATTTATTCTAACTATCAACGAATTCCGAGAATTTTAGGCGGAATGGGGATTGTAATTCTTTCTACTTCTCGAGGGATAATGACAGACCGAGAGGCTCGAATAGAAGGAATCGGCGGGGAAATTTTGTGTTATATATGGTAATCTTTCTGATAGCCGAATTATATGCGGAACTTTCATATTTGTGAAAAAAAAAGAGTAAAGGGTAGGTTTCTAATATTATGCCTCTTTGATTAGTTGATGCTTCAAAGCCGTTTTACCTGGAATGAAAGAACAAAAACGGATTTGCGAGGGTTTAATTACTGAACTACGTCCCAACGGTATGTATGTTTCGAGTTCGTTTAGATAACGAAAATCCGATTCTGGGTTTTGCTTCGGGAAAGGTTCAACGTAATTTTATACGTATACTACCAGTAAATAGAATAAAAATTGTGGTAAGTTCTTATGATTCAACTAAAGGGCATATAATTTGTATATTCAAAAGTAAAGACTCAAATAATTAGGTGGTTTTTTGATTTCAACATTCTTTCGTAGGGATACAATTCGAAGTTAAAAATTTTAAGAAACTTATTTTCTTCCAATTAAGTAGATTCCGAATTAAGAAAAGGAGTGACAAATATGAAAATAAGGGCCTCCGTTCGTAAAATTTGTGAAAAATGTCGATTGATCCGTAGGCGGGGACGAATTATAGTAATTTGTTCCAACCCGAGACATAAACAAAGACAAGGATAATCTTTTTAAACAAAAAAGGACTCCAAAAATCTAAAGGACCTGATGTACAGATGTACAAAAAATCAGTAAAAAAAACCAGGATCTGTTTTGACATGAAATGGATATATCCATATATCTCTGACTTATATTTATGAGATGATAAAATATGGCAAAACCTATACCAAAAATTGGTTCACGTAGAAATAGACGTATTGGTTCACGTAAGAATGCGCGTAGAATACCAAA